TTTATTATAGACCACATTTTGATTCCGCCAATTGAACACAATCAAGTCTAATCTGACTGATACAACGAAAAAAAGAAGATGGGTAGAAAAAATAAAAACTTATTAGATACCATTGACTCTGGTATCTAATAAGTTCTACCTACTATTGGATTTGAACCAATGACTCCCGCCGTATGAAAGCAATACTCTAACCGCTGAGTTAAGTAGGTGATTTATCACCCCCCAAAAGGGCCCGTCACTTCGTGAATTATAGATGGAATATTATTTCTAAGCAATCCCAATTCGTTAACAGTAAAAGGATCAGAAAATTATCATGTGAGGTCATGGAATACATATCTTGACAAGAAATTCTCTATATGTTAAGATATCTATGACAGACAAGGGCTATAGCTCAGTTAGGTAGAGCAACTCGTTTACACGTGCGCCAATGCTTTTCAAGGGAGCCACAATGAACCTAATTCATCTTATTGAGATGAGAAATCGGTGTCTTACTCCATAGATTCGAGGTAACAAGAGAACAATAGCCTGACAAATATTTGGTTCGGTACGATTTAGGTGCGAATTCAAGTGCCAAATGGAACCCGCCATTGATTTGTTATTTGATAAGGTAAATACCCAGTCCATTCAATGCTAGGCATGATGAGTATTAAGGGTCTTAAAATAACCTCTTTTCGTCCTATGAACTTTAAGGTGTATGAAGTCTCATATTTGACTCTTGCAGCGGAGCGATAGAGACTCCATTTAACTTAGGTTAATCTAGGCCGTAGGCAGACCTAAGTCAAAATAATCCTTCTTTGAAACACTTTGGTATTGCTCCTAGATCAGAATACAAATAATGAATCAGAGCACATGGAGCCATCTCATTATCTTCTTTTCTTATCCTCCTGTGAAGAAAAAATATGGTGAACTAACTGATCTTTACATCAATTGATGAAAGAGCCCAATGCAAAAAAATGCATGTTGGGTCTTTGAAACAGTTCGAATCATTTCGATAATAATAAGTTTGATCTGTTTTACCGAGAAGGTCTACGGTTCGAGTCCGTATAGCCCTAATATTATTAGACTTTTGTATAGAATAGTTTTTATTTCATCATTATTACATTACTTGCTTTTGGACTGGCCGGTTTTTTTATTATCTATAGAAATAAAAGCATTACCACATGCTCATGTAGATACATAAAGGCAGGAAAATAAAAAACAAAAAAAAATTCAGATCTAATCGTAATTGGTATTTGTCAAATCTCGGGTAAAACATCCATCCTTCGTCATTAATCTTCGCGGATGAATTAATATGATCCTTTTCCTTCCCATAATCAAAGAGTTAGTGATTTTTTACTTTGTTATACCCAATCCCGGTCAATTTATGAAGTGAGAATCATGAATGATCCTGTCTAAAAACTCCACCTAACCAAATCTAATCCTAAGTCACATGGATCTAGGACCCATTCTGAGTTCTGTATTTGTGGAAGTCCCTCGACTAATCGCCTTTTGGCAGAAGAAGAACCCCAATTTATTGTTTCAGAGATAATGAAATCTATCAACCTTTATTCTTCTATATTATAAGAGTTGAGTTGGTTTGGGGATTGGGTTTGTTGAATTGTTCCATTTTAATAATGAATGTGTGATTCTTTCTGTTACTTTCTATTATCTTTCTATTAGAAGTATCTTATGTAGATCATTTATGATTCCATTGATTATACCATTCTTTGGTATGTTTCATTGTGTAGTGTAGGTTTGCTTGCTGCAAAACAAACCTTTTTCTTGTAGCGATAACTCATTTCATGGGTTGATTTTACCAAGTTTTATTGCCGTAACAAAAACAAACAAGTATTTTGTTTCATTCCAAATCACTATCTTTGTATAGTACAGGTTCAAAATTTCGAATTTTTTTTTTGTTTTTTATTTTGAATAAATAAATTGAAAGAAAATTATTATTTCATTTTTATATTATATATATAAACTTTTATTATATATATAAACATAGTATTATGATTTAATTTAATTAAATTTAGTAGTCTTTTTAGTATTTCATTTCTTTAATTACTATATTTCTATTTATTTATAAAGAAACCAAGACAAAGCGAAAGGTTTTTGTTTGTGTAAGAGCATCCTATATCTATATCATATCTAAATAGAATCAAAATAAATGTAAGTGGGACTCCGTTGGATGAATCTTTAAACAAGACATGCCCAAAAGCAAACAAACTCTAAACTATGCAGTTTAACTTGATCAAAATCCAATCCTGTTTCGACTAAGAAGTTCTGGATGAATTGACAATTCCAATTCGAATCAAATAATTCAGCATATTCCAGATTAATAGGAGTACATTTATGTTTCTGCTTCACGAATATGATATTTTCTGGGCATTTCTAATAATATCAAGTGTTATTCCTATCTTGGCGTTTCTAATTTCCGGGATTTTAGCCCCAACTAGTAAAGGACCAGAGAAACTCTCTAGTTATGAATCGGGTATAGAACCTATGGGAGATGCTTGGTTAC